AAGTATACGCTTTAAGTCAACATATCTCTATGTCTGTTCACAAAGCGAGAAGGGTCATTGACCAAATTCGTGGACGTTCTTACGACGAAACACTTATGATATTAGAACTCATGCCTTATCGAGCATGTTATCCTATTTTTAAAGTAGTTTATTCGGCAGCAGCAAATGCTAGTTCCCTTCTTGGTTCTAACGAAGCAGATTTAGTCATTAGTAAAGCTGAAGTCAACGAGGGTACTACTATGAAGCGACTAAAACTTCGAGCGCGAGGACGTAGTTATCGGATAAAAAAACCGACCTGCCATATAATGATTGTAATGAAAGATATCTCCATAAGTGAATATGAAGAGACATTCTGGTTCAAGCCAGAGAAATTTTTTGAAACAGACTCTATGCAAGAGTTAAAAAAAACGAAAGGGAAAAATCAGTATAGAACTAGAGAAGAGCACGATATGTATAATAATGGGGGAGCATGGGACAAAAAATAAATCCACTTGGTTTCAGACTTGGTACAACTCAAAGTCATTATTCCCTTTGGTTTGCACACCCCAAAAAGTATTCAGAAAATTTACAAGAAGATGCAAAAATAAGAGATTATATCAAGAATTATATACAAAAAAAGATGAAAATCTACTCCGTCGTCGAAGGAATTACACGTATAGAGATTCAAAAACAAATCGATGTAATCAAAATTAAAATCTATACAGCATCCCCAAAATTATTTAAGGAAAAGCGACCGCGAGAAATCGAAGAATTACAGAGAAATTTACAAAAAGAATTTTTTTGTGTGAACCGAAAATTTAACCTTGCTATCATAAGAATTGCAAAGCCTTATAGAAATCCTACTATTCTTGCAGAATTTATCGCCGACCAATTAAAGAATAGAGTTTCATTTCGAAAAGCAATGAAAAAAGCAATTGAATTAACTGAACAAGCAAATACAAAAGGAATTCGAGTACAAATTGCAGGACGTATTGACGGAAAAGAAATTGCGCGGGTTGAATGGATCCGAGAAGGTAGAGTTCCCCTACAAACCATTCAAGCGAAAATCGATTATTGTTCCTATCCAGTTCGAACTATTTCTGGGATATTAGGCATTAAAATTTGGATATTTATTGATGGAGAATAAGAAACTTTGACTGGACCTTCCCTTCTAGTTGCTAATACTAAAAAACGAGAAAGCCATTTCTTCTTTTTCTGTTCAATCCAAAACCAAAAAATTTTTTGAATTTGTAATTATTCGTAATTCTATCGGGTTTAATAAAAATTCAATTGAATGCTTGCTATAATTGCTATGCTTAGTGTGTGACTCGTTGGTTTTTTCGAGTTAGTAAAAAAAAGCCACTGATAGTCGAAACTAATAACTCTAGAAAAATACCCAATTCATCACTTCGCATTATCTGGATCCAAAGAACCGGTCAAGATATGACAGATCAGTCATATCCTTGTAGCAACTGAAACCTTTTTGCCTAAATAAAAAAAAATAAGATTCTCAGTTGTGAATCAAAATAGAGAAAAGAAAATAAGGGTGTGGATAAATGGAAGGATGAGAGAAAGAAAGAAAACGACGATTGATGCTATCTAATTCCAATATGGAATATGTAAGGTCTATGAGCCGTCTCATAAAAAGGGCAATGTAAGAAAGCATTAAGACAGATTCATCCATACTAAAATGAATCCGCCCAGAGAACAAAAAAATCAAGAGCTTCGAGTCAATAAAGACTGAGAAGATTGACTCACGCACAACTTTCATGGAGCTCCATTGCAGAATTCAGACCTAAACATTAAGTAAGAAGCGATGAGAACGACGGAACCTGTGGATCTCAAAAATTCGATTGAACACGAATTCTAATGATTCATTGATCTGGATGGCGGAACGGACCCGAGACCAATTCATCTATTCGAAAAAGTTCGAAATTATGGCTACAACCGAAATCGAAATTGAATTGAAAGAGTCAACATTCGCCCGCGAAACTTTTCTTTTCTTGGATTACTAAATTTGGGTTCTAAGGCGGTTAAATTCAAGGAGAAAACAAAAGAAAGATTTATTTTAAGATTCTCAAAACCAATAAAATTATATATATATCTATATTTCATAGAAATAGTTCTTTTAGGTCTTTCACTATACGATAGAAAGAAGATACAAATTACTACCAGATTTGAGATCGATTCGCTGAACTCCATACTTCGATATATTACTTATACTTATGAAATCGATGGATATCATATGAACTACAAGCCTATCTTAATTCAAATTCTATTCTATCTAAATTTCCTTAAAACTCCCTATTTTTGAATCTTTTTATTCGCGAGGAGCCGGATGAGAAGAAACTCTCACGTCCGATTCTGGAGTAGAGATGGAATTCAAACCCAACCATCAACTATAACCCCAAAAGAACCAGATTCCGTAAACAACATAGAGGAAGAATGAAGGGAATTTCTTATCGAGGTAATTATATTTGTTTCGGTAAATATGCTCTTCAGGCACTTGAACCCGCTTGGATCACATCTAGACAAATAGAAGCAGGTCGACGGGCAATGACACGAAATGCACGCCGCGGTGGAAAGATATGGGTCCGTATATTTCCAGACAAACCGGTTACAGTCAGAGCCGCAGAAACACGTATGGGTTCGGGTAAAGGATCGCCTGAATATTGGGTAGCTGTTGTTAAACCAGGTCGAATACTTTATGAAATCGGTGGCGTAACAGAAAATATAGCTAGAAGGGCTATTTCAATAGCAGCGTCCAAAATGCCTATACGAACTCAATTCATTCTTTCGGGATAAAATTTTGAAATGTAAAAGAAAAAGGCAAAAGCAAAAAAAATAGCTTTTGGGGATACAAACGAATCGAAGGTGCAGGTTTGGCTTTTTGGACAAACAATATTTCTTTTTTTCTTCGCCCTTTACTTTGCCTAAAAAAAATAATAAAAAAAATGATATGATTCAACCTCAGACCTATTTGAATGTAGCGGATAACAGCGGGGCTCGCAAATTGATGTGTATTCGAATCGTAGGAGCTAGCAATCGTCGATATGCTCATATTGGTGACGTTATTGTTGCTGTGATCAAAGAAGCAGTTCCGCAAATGTCGCTAGAAAGATCAGAAGTGGTCAGAGCTGTAATTGTACGTACTTGTAAAGAACTCAAACGCGACGACGGTATGATAATACGATATGATGACAATGCCGCAGTTGTCATTGATCAAGAAGGCAATCCAAAAGGCACTCGAGTTTTTGGTGCGATTGCAGAGGAATTGAGACAGTTCAATTTTACCAAAATAGTTTCATTAGCTCCCGAAGTATTATAAAACGAGACCCTAATCTAGTTCCATGATAATATCATTCCAGAAAGAATATAGTTATGTTTAGGGTAGTTATTTGAAAGAAATCAATTAAGATTCAGTTAGTAGATTGTGTCTCACGCATATACCTTGAAAAATGCATAGTCATAACCAAAGAAAAAACAAGAAAAACATGTTGATTATACCAAAAGTGGGAGGGACCAATACTTTAATTCATTATGGCTAAGGATACTATTGCTGACATACTAACCTCGATACGAAATGCTGAGATGAATACAAAAAGAGTGGTTCGAATAGCATTTACGAATCTCAGCGAAAGTCTTGTTCAAATACTTTTACGCGAGGGTTTTATCGAAAACGTGAGAAAACATCGAGAAAACAACAAATCTTTTTTGGTTTTAACCCTACGCTATAGAAGGAATCGGGACGAGCCTTATAGAAATCGAAAAGTTTTAAATTTAAAACGCATCAGTCGACCCGGTCTACGAATCTATTCTAACTATCAACGAATTCCTAGAATTTTAGGCGGGATGGGGATTGTAATTCTTTCTACTTCTCGAGGTCTAATGACAGACCGAGAGGCTCGATTAGAAAAAATAGGTGGAGAATGTTTGTGTTATATATGGTAATACTTCTAATATCCAAATGAAATTCGCAACTTTCTATTTGTGACAAAGAAAGGGGACAGGTTGTCTAATATCGTATCTCATCTACGACCTCATCTTTGAAAACGACATCTATGGTTTTAGATCGTCCATAATAAAGAAGTTGATCCAGAACAAAAGAGGTTTTCGTTTAACTGAAAAACAGAAATAGATTCCGGAAAGTTTAATTAAAGAATCCGTTCTCAACGACATCTTTGGGGTTGATTTAGATAATAATGATCTAATTCTCGGTTATATTTCGGGAAAGCTACTACTTAGGTTTATTATAATACAACGAGTCTTCAATTAGTCGAATTTTTGACTTTGCGAAAAATAAGAATCAAAAATTTCGGTATTTTTTTTCAACATTCATTCAATATGATTCGAAATACAAAATTTCAAGAAACTTATTTTCTTCCAAGACGTAGATTCAGAATTAAGGTGAAAAGTCGGCAAATATGAAAATAAGAGCCTCTGTTCGTAAAATTTGTGAAAAATGTCGATTAATACGCCGTCAGGGCCGAATTCGAGTAATTTGTTCCAACCCAAGGCATAAACAAAGACAAGGATAATCAACTTCGGGAACGGCCCTATATTCAAAAATGGATAGATCCATAGATCTCTGACTCATATTTATGAGATGCTAAAATATGGCAAAAGCGAGACTGAAATTGGTTTCACGTAGGACCCGACGTCTACGTAAGAGGACGCGTAGAATACCAAAAGGGGTTATTCATGTTCAAGCAGGTTTTAATAATACCATTGTGACTGTTACAGATGTACGAGGTCAAGTGGTTTCTTCGTCCTCTGCCGGTAATTGTGGGTTCCGGGGTACACGAAAAGCGTCACCATTTGCTGCTGAAACCACAGCAGTAACCGCTATTAGTACAGTAGTGATGCAACGCGCAGAAGTCTTGATAAAAGGTGCCGGTCTCGGGAGAGACGCAGCATTACGAGCTATTAGCAAAAGTGGTATACGATTAACTTTTGTACGGGATGTAACTCCTTTGCCCCATAATGGCTGTAGACCTCCGAAAAAAAGACGTGTGTAAAAA